TAAAAAAATAAAGTGCATTACAAGGGCACTTGTAGTTCGAAAAAAAAAAAAAAAAAATGTATTCGATATTTCGATACAATAAAAAACGATCAAAATGATTTTCCAATTTTATTCCACAGTGATTAGTGATTCAAAGAAAGTTTAATTTTGTGAATAAAGTTATAAAAAAAAGTTCTTATTATTACTTTATTTATAATTTTAATTTAAATATTCTATATATATATACATGTATTAGTTATATGCATATATTAGTTTAGTCAACTCCAGAGTTGACCGATGAATCTGTTGATTCAAAAGTGCGACATGGGTAAATGTCACAAATGATGAATCGATTTCTTACTTATGTTACTCTATTTTTGTTAGTATCGTCTATAATAATAGATGAATCAAACATTTTCAATTGAATTTATTCTTTCAATTGGTTGGTATTTTTGCTTATCCTCGTATCTTTCAAAAATTGAAACTTAGGGAAGTGCTTTATAAACATATGTATAAAAAGAACATATTTCATTTAGCCTTTTCATGCCTACTATAACTAGTTATTTTGGTTTTCTACTAGCAGCTTTGACTATCACCTCAGCTCTATTTATCGGTCTGAGCAAGATACGACTTATTTGAAATTAATTAAATGAACATGAACAATTCATAAAAAAAATCTTTCTATGGCAGTTCATATCTTCTACAGTTACTTAACGTATCAATTTCCAATTCTTGGTCATTGAGATTTATAGTCAATACAGATTAATATTTAAGGATAAATATTACCTCCCCTTTCCCCTTTCAAACAAATTGAAATGATTGAAGTTTTTCTATTTGGAATCGTCTTAGGTCTAATTCCTATTACTTTGGCCGGATTATTCGTAACTGCATATTTACAATACAGACGTGGTGATCAGTTGGACCTTTGATTAATTAACATCTCTTTTTTGATTGACCTCCTACTTCCTTTAATCCACGGGAGGTCAAATTTATATTGCTGTTCAATTATTTAAGTGTAATTTTCGACCTAACGCGATTAACAAGAACACAGAATCACGCTCTGTAGGATTTGAACCTACGACATCGGGTTTTGGAGACCCACGTTCTACCGAACTGAACTAAGAGCGCCTTATTATCATTATCACAATAAAGATTTTGTGACCCCAATTCATCTTGCATATATATCATAAAATTAAAGATTTATTATGTATGTCCAATTTATCTCAATTGATCCCTCGTTACTGCTCATAAGATAAGTAATAGGTAGGGATGACAGGATTTGAACCCGTGACATTTTGTACCCAAAACAAACGCGCTACCAAGCTGCGCTACATCCCTTTCAATTGGTCTACAGTGTCATTGTAGAGAATCCCTGTCTTGTTTTCCACATCTTTACTTCCTCCATTGATATACAAAAATTCTCTTTTCATTTCTTCTTTTTGGTCTCATATATCATATAACAAACATATAATATATTAAAAGACTTATATTATATAAAGTATGAAATAAATATGAAACCTACCATAAAAAATTAATATTTTTTAGTAATTTCAGGTAGAAATATCTATTTTGTACATTTTAATTTTAATTAGGGACTCCGCGTACAAATACAGGCGGTCAGTCATTAACTACATATACACATCTGGTCATATATGTATTACCATTATGTATTACAAATTACAATAAAATTACAATAACGAATAAAGAAAGAGGAGTTTTTAAAATGCGAGATCTAAAAACATATCTCTCCGTGGCACCGGTAGTAAGTGCTTTATGGTTCGGGTCTTTGGCAGGTTTATTGATAGAGATCAATCGTTTTTTTCCGGATGCGTTGATATTCCCCTTTTTTTCATTTTAGTTATTGATATGAGAAGGGGGAAGAAGATTAGAGATACAATCAAATCTCTGTAACTAATCCCTACCCTTGCCTTCTTTTTTTCTTTGTTTTTTTTTTAGAATAACTTATTCTAAAAAAAAAAACAAAGAAAAAGCGGTTTCGCCCTCAGTGAAACTATGAACTCGGGCCCAGGCTCAAATTAAATTAATATTAATAATAGAGTGGAAATAAAAATGTGATGGTTGGGGCAACAATATCATACAAGATACTTAACTGAAAATACTGTACGGCAATTCTTAATTATAAATATAGTTAGAAATCATTATATTACTTATTATTACTATATTGATTGCAACGAAATCTTTCTTTTATAATTTGATTTCGAGTTACCTGCTTCTATTTTTTTTTTTTTTTTTTGTCCTTTATTCTTCCTTGCTTCGGATCGGAAAATTAAAGAATTGAGTGAATCATAAACCAAAGGAGGTTCATGGCCAAGGGTAAAGATGTCCGAGTAACCGTTATTTTGGAATGTACCAGTTGTCTTCGAAATCGTGTTAATAAGGAATCAAGGGGCATTTCCAGATATATTACTCAAAAGAATCGACACAATACGCCCGGTCGATTGGAATTGAGAAAATTCTGTCCCTGTTGTTACAAACATACGATTCATGGGGAGATAAAGAAATAGATCGAACCGACCGCTCGTGTGTCAGTCTTCCAAGGAAGATGAAAAATTACATATTATATATAACATATATTTATTTAAATATAAACAAACCCAATCCTATTTCGATCGGATCAAACATGATGTAGAATTAAGAAATAGGATTGGGATTTTCAGGATAAGGAATAAACAAACCATGGATAAATCCAAGCGAATCCTTCTTAAATCCAAGCGATCTTTTCGTAGGCGTTTGCCTCCGATCCAATCGGGGGATCGAATTGATTATAGAAACATGAGTTTAATTAGTCGATTTATTAGCGAACAAGGAAAAATATTATCTAGACGGGTAAATAGGTTGACCTTAAAACAACAACGATTAATTACTATTGCTATAAAACAAGCTCGTATTTTATCTCTGTTACCTTTTCTTAATAATGAGAAACAATTTGAAAGAAGCGAGTCAACTCGTAAGAAAAAAAAAAAAATTGGAGAAGAATAAATATTTTTTATTGAACGTGTTTCTTCATTTTGATGACTTTATCATATTTTATCATACTAATTTCTACTCTACCTTCCCAGAGTTCATTCTCCAGGGAACTCCATTTAAACTATTCCAACGGATTCCTTCCAATCTCTTTATTTTATGATCTCATTGGAAATCATATAAAGACAACTCTTATTTAATATAGCTATTTGTGCAAGTATTTTACGATTAAGAAGCAACTGTCTCTTGTACAGATTGTGTATTAATTTGCTATAACTAAAGTATACTTTATTCTCGCGAATTACTGCATTTATCCGAGTGATCCACAAACGACGAAAATCTCTCTTTTGTCTACCTCTATCCCGATGAGCCGAAACCAAGGCTCTTATTTTCTGTTGAGTAATAGTACGAGTAAGTCTTGAATGAGCCCCTCGAAAGGTTGATGCAAATAAACGGATTTTTGTTCTACGTCTTCGAGCTATATACCCTCGTTTAATTCTGGTCATTGAATAAATGAAACTTTGATGAATAACTAATCGATTTCCTTTCTTTCAGTTATTCTCTTCCCGTGTCCTAGTCTATTAATAACAAAACGGATTCTTCCAATGTATAAAATAAAAATTCCAATGGCTTTTGCTATTATAACCTTCCCGACCACGATTTTTTCTTTTTTTCTAGGCATTTCACCTATAAAAAAAAATTGTATTGATACTAGAAAAACACATAGTAAATAAAAAAGTAATAAATATAAATGGATATAGTGGGTTCCATCGTTTCTATGGTTACTTCTTAAACGGTGAGGTCTTCTCTATACACCGGAGCCCTTCTTTCTTTCATTTAATCAATGTTATTGTTAACTTGTACAGTTCAAACTCTTTGGCTCTACCCAAAATTATCCAGTACTAGGTCTTTCACAACGAGATCCACTTATACAGTAACGGTATTTAATTATGAAGATTAGCTGGGTAGCTGACCCTGTTAGTCCGTTCTTGCAAGAGTAAGGCAAAATTTTTCTGCTTTTTAAAATAGGATTTCCCCTGCTTAATGGATACCATTTGCTATCAATGGAGAATTCTTTCTCATCTTAAATTTAAAATTTTTAAATTGAGGTGATTGGATTTGCACCAACGGAAACCATACATTTGATACCATAATAGAAGGATAGATCTTTTTTATTTTTAGATATTGACTGGAGTTCTTCCATTCTATCCTATTCACTGGTACTGATCGTTGATACTGGATCAATTGTTTTCTTTCTTTTGTCCTAGCCCATGATCTGAACGAGTCGCACATACACCCTAGTACATGTTCCTCGTCGTTGAGGACATCCCCCAAGAGCGGGGGATTTCGTGACATTTCTGATTGGCTGTCTTGTGTTTCTAATAAGTTGTTTAATAGTTGGCATGTTGAATCATATACATAATGGGCTGGTTTAGATCGATCTTAACCGGATGCTTATGAATTATTTTATTTCTATATTAATAGATTAATGAGATTAATTAATAGAATATTAAATAATAGAATATTAAATCCGGTAAGAAGATAAAATCTCAAATAACGAATTCGTGTGAAATCCTTGTTATTTTTTCTTTTTTATTCAGTCGCTACAAGATCAACAATTCCATGAGCTTGGGCTTCTATTGCTGACATAAAAACATCTCTTTCCATGTCTTCGGATACAACCCATAAGGGTTTGCCTGTCCTTTGTGCATAAACCCTTGTGAGGGTTTCGCGCAGCTTCAGTAGTTCTTCCGCTTCCAAGATAAATTCTCCCGTCTGTGCCTCATAAAAAGAGGCAGCAGGTTGGTGGATCATTACCCTGATGATATAACATAATAAATGTTTATTCTATCTCGCATAATGAAAGGTGAAGAGATAAAGAATAATAATAAAAAAAGATATAATTGAACAACCGTACAGGCATCTTCTTTTGCGCATTGCATACGGCTCTATAATGGAATTCACTTTTTTTTTTTACCTTACTTACACTTACATGGAAAAAATTTTAAATAAATAAATATAGGGTCTATCAGACT